ATTTAGGGATAGATATTACCTCTCTTTTTCTCCTCTTTCAAATAAATTGAAATGATTGAAGTTTTTCTATTTGGAATCGTCTTAGGTCTAATTCCTATTACTTTGGCTGGATTATTCGTAACTGCATATTTACAATACAGACGCGGTGATCAGTTGGACCTTTGATTGAGTAACATCTTTTTTTTTTTATTGACCTCCTCCTTAATCTGCAGGGGGTCAAATTCAGGTTGCAGTTCAAGTTAGTGAAGTTGTTTTATTGTGATTCGACATTACAAGAACAGAATCACGCTCTGTAGGATTTGAACCTACGACATCGGGTTTTGGAGACCCACGTTCTACCGAACTGAACTAAGAGCGCTTTCTTATGACAGCAGATACGACTGTCAAGAAAAGGATTCTTTTTGTACCCCCAATACATTTTGCATGCATTGCATATAGTATCATAAAATAAAAGATTATGTCCAATTTTCATCGATCTCAATTGACCCCTCGTTACTGGCCATAGGAAAAATAATAGGTAGGGATGACAGGATTTGAACCCGTGACATTTTGTACCCAAAACAAACGCGCTACCAAACTGCGCTACATCCCTTTTAATTGTTGTACAGTGTCATTGTAGAGAATCCCTGTCTTGTTTTCCACATCGTTATTTCCTCTATCTATATACAATTTCTCTTGCCATTTCTTCTTTTTGGTCTCATATAATAAAAGAATTATATACATATGAAACCTAACGTATAAAAGAATTAATATTTATCGGTAATGCTCAGGAAGAGGGGGTCATCTTTTTCTGTTTTAGGTACAAGTGGATCTCATCTACCGGATCATTGTACATATCCATTTTAGTTAGGGATTCCGCATACAAATACAAGTGATCTTTAACTACATATGCATCTGATCATATATGTATTCCAATAAAGAAGGAGGATTTTCAATGCGAGATATAAAAACATATCTCTCCGTGGCACCTGTGCTAACTACTCTATGGTTTGGGTCTTTAGCAGGTCTATTGATAGAGATCAATCGTTTATTCCCAGATGCGTTGGTATTCCCCTTTTTTTCATTCTAGTTATCGATATGGGAATGGATGAATGAAGAAGATTAGAGAAATTCTCTGTGACCAACCCCCCCCCCCTTTTTTTTTCAGTTCTTTAGGATAGGAAGGAAAGAGAAAGAATAAAAGTGGATTGAACCTCAGTCAAACTCGGGTTCAGGATAGAATTAATAGAGGTAGAACAGAAATAGAAATGGGGGTCTAGGGCAGGCTGTTCGAGATCATATAAGATAGTAAATGAAATGCTGGGATTAGGAATAATGAATAGTTAGAAATAATTGTATTACTTATGATTTTATTACTTTATTGATTGCAACGAAATCTTTCATAATTGGATTTCGAGTTAGCAACCTATTTTCTATTTATTTTTCGTTCCTTTCTTCTTCTTCGGTTCGGATCGAAAATAGAAGAATTGAGTGAATCCAAAGGAGGTTCATGGCCAAGGGTAAAGATGTCAGAGGAATAGTTATTTTGCAATGTACCAGTTGTGTCCGAAATGATTTCAATAAAGAATCGCGAGGCACTTCCAGATATATTACTCAAAAGAATCGACACAATACACCTAGTCGATTGGAATTGAGAAAATTCTGTCCTTATTGTTACAAGCATACGATTCATGGGGAGATAAAGAAATAGATCGAACGGAACACGTGTACCATCCTTCCAAGGAACAGGAAGAAATTATATATATATATAAACAAATCAAGTCCTATTTCGGTCGGATCCGAAATGAATGAAGAAATGGGATTTTAGAGATAAGGAATAAACCATGGATAAATCCAAGCGACTCTTTCGTAAATCCAAGCGATCTTTTCGTAGGCGTTTGCCCCCAATTGGATCGGGGGATCGAATTGATTATAGAAACATGAGTTTAATTAGTCAATTTATTAGTGAACAGGGAAAAATATTATCTAGACGAGTGAATAGATTGACCTTGAAACAACAACGATTAATTACTATTGCTATAAAACAAGCTCGTATTTTATCTTCGTTACCTTTTCTTAATAATGAGAAACAATTTGAGAAAACCGAGTCGATCCCTAGAACTACTGGTCCTAGAACCAGAAATAAATAGGCCTACTCCTCAATTGAATCAAAACAACTCTAATTGGAATTCAAAATCAGATTGATTGATGTTTTGTTCGAAAAAGCCGAGAGATTTGATTGTTGCGTCGTAATAGAATAAAAAAAAGAATGGGAGAAGAAGAAATCTGTTTTTTTTTGAAACGTGTTCGTTCATTCCTACTACTTATCTTATCATATTAATTTCTACTCTACCTTCCCGGAGGTCATTCTCCGGGGAACTCCGTTTAAATCATTCCGGTGAATTCCTTCCAATCTCCTTATTTGATGATCTCATTGGAAATCATGTAAAGACAATTCCTATTTGATATAGCTATTTGTGCAGGTATTTTACGATTAAGAAGCAACTGCCTCTTGTACAGATCATGTATTAATCGACTATAACTATAGGATACCCTATTCTCACGAGTTACTGCATTTATCCGAGTGATCCACAAACGACGAAAATCTCTCTTTCGCCTGCCTCTATCCCGATGAGTGGACACCAAAGCTCTCATTTTCTGTTGAGTAGTAGTTCGAGTAAGTCTTGAATGGGCCCCTCGAAAGGTTGATGCAAATAAACGAATTTTTGTTCGACGTCTCCGAGCTATATATCCTCGTCTAACTCTGGTCATTGAATCAAATTAAACTTTGATGAATAACTAATCGATTTCTTTTCTTTCAGTCATTCTTTTCCCCTCTCCTGGTTTATTAATAACAAAACGGATTCTTCCGATGTATAAAATAAAAATTCCAATGGCTTTTGCTACTATGACCTTCCCAACCACGATTTTTTATTTCTTCCAGGCATTTATTTCACCTCAAAATAAGAAATTTTACCGATATTTGGTATAAAATAGGTATAAAATAAATAGGTAGTAAATGTAAATGGATAAATAAATAAATAGTGGCTTCCATCGTTTCTATGGTTACTTCTTAAACGGTGAGGCCCTCTCTATACACCGGAGCCCCTTCCCTCATTTAATCAATGTTATTGGTAACTTGTACAGTTCACACTCTTTGGCTCTACCCATGAATTATCCAGTAATAGGTCTTTTCACAATGAGATCTATTCATACAGTGACGGCATTTAATTATGAAGGTTGGCTAGGTAGCTGACCCTGTTAGTCCGTTCTTGCAAGAGTAGGAGCATAATCTTTCTGCTTCTTAAATATAATTTCCCCCGCTTAATGGATAACCATTTGCTACCAATGGAGAATTGCTTTTCATCTCAAATCGAGGTGATTGGATTTGCACCAATGGAAACCATAAATTCCATACACAATAGAGGTATATGATAGATCTTTATTTTTAGATAGTGAATTTCCATTCTATCCCATTCATTGGTACTGGTCATTGAGACTGGAAAAATCGTCTCATTTGTTCTAACTCATGATCTGAACGAGTCGCACATACACCCTAGTACATGTTCCTCGACGCTGAGGACATCCTCGAAGAGCTGGGGATTTCGTGACATTTCTGATTGGCTGTCTTGTGTTTCTAATAAGTTGTTTAATAGTTGGCATGCTGAATCGTATACAGAATGGGCTGGTTTAGATCGATCCTAACCGGATGATTATGAATTACTTCCATTTACTATTTTATTTTACCCGGGTAAGAAGATAAAAGATCAAATCACGGTTCATTCGAATTATGATTCGAAATGGAATCACGGATTTATGCGAAATCCCCGGTATTTTCGACCGCTACAAGATCAACAATGCCATGAGCTTGGGCTTCTGCTGCTGACATAAAAACATCTCTTTCCATGTCTTCGGATACAACCCATAAAGGATTGCCCGTTCTTTGTACATAAACCCTTGTGAGGGTTTCGCGGAGTTTCAGTAGTTCTTCCGCTTCCAGGATAAATTCTCCTGTGGGTGCCTCATAAAAAGAACTAGCAGGTTGGTGGATCATAACCCTGATGATATAACATAATAAACAATTCCTCTATCTCGCATGATCGGGCGGATAAAGAATAACAAACAAGAAGAAAAAGATAGAATTGCACAACCGTACAGGCATCTTTTGTGCATTGCATACGGCTCTGCAATGGAATTTCTTTTTCCCTTCCATCGAAGAAAGAGACAAATAGAATCCATCAGACCCAGATCGTTGAATGATCCATTTACCATCCTTCCTTTCGTAGGAGTCAAAAAATACTATGATGGTTCCGTTGCTTTATATATTTATCTCGTCTGAGATTCAGCAATCCCAAAGTTTCTTTTTGATCCGATCAAATAAGGAAAAAAGAATCTTTTTTTTTTTTTTTTTCATACTCTTTCATAACATAAATATCGGAAAGAGACTTCTGGTGTGGAAGCAAAAAGGTTTGTGACGCTGAAATGGAACCCCGATACATAAGATCAAATCGGAAATAACCTTTGTTTCATACTACTATCTCGATACATAATCTCATGTTATGAAAAAACGAGAATGGTTTGCTCATATCGAACTCGAAGTGCCATGCTATTATTACTTATTATTTATATTCCATATGGCGAAGGCATAGTCTTCTTTTTCTCTCAAATAAAAAACTCATTGGCGCCAAGCGTGAGGGAATGCTAGACGTTTGGTAATTTCTCCTCCGACCAGGATGAAAGATCCCATTGAAGCGGCTAATCCCATGCATATTGTATGCACATCTGGTGGCACAAATTGCATAGTATCATAAATAGATATTCCTGGTATTACCCATCCGCCGGGAGAGTTTATAAACAAATAAAGATCCCTGGTATCATCCTCTATGCTGAGATATACCATGAGACCAACAAGTTGATTCGAGATCTCGCTATCAACCTCTTGGCCTAAAAAAAGTAATCTTTCTCGATAAAGTCGGTTGATTAGGACAAAATTGGATCCTTTAGGAACCGTACACGCACCTTTGGATGCATACGGTTCAAAAAATAAAAATTGCGAAACAAAAAAAGAATCAATGTGTCGATTCCAGCCCTTTTCTCTTTTCGTAGCAGGGTTTTTCCTAACGAAGGGGCTTTTTCTTCCATTTCTCAAGAAACATGAGTTTTGACTTGACTTGCTTCCCTAGAATTCACTGAACTTATCGAACTAACCTCTCATTGATGTATTGTTTCATCGAGATCCAAATCACGATGTAATTTTCTTGTTCCTGAATGGGCCTCTTCAATTATTTTAGGTTTATGCTCTACTCCGGGTAAAGATCTGCCCGAATTCTATTTGCACATATAGGACAAATAATCTCAGTACCACTTCTTTTTGCTACAACTTCTTTTTTTTTTTTTTCAATTCGTTTCATGTCTTCCGCCCAATATATGATGTATTCATCATATTACTCCATTGATTGGCAGTATGAGATCACTCATATGGTATAAAGGAATCATTTATGATACGAGTGGTAATCATACATAGATTACCAATTTGGTATTTTCTGAACGGAGCCTATATACTTCATTTTATTGGTCCAAGCCAACCATAAATTCTTCTAATTGATAATATGGATCCCCCAATAAATTGATCTAATTGCACTTCACGCTCCGAATTATTGATGGTTCAATCAATCGCGAAAGAGAGGATATCTCCATCGGGGGAGAGAACGGGGAAATCCCATATGACCCAATATGTCTGACAAGTCGCACTATACGTCAACCCAAACTGCATCTTCCTCTCCAGGACTCCGAAAAGGTACTTTTGGAACACCAATGGGCATTAAATTAAAGAAAAAGAGGTTAAGTACTATACTTCACTTTGATGTGGAAACGTAACAACGGGTTTATTGTCTTCATAATATTGCCGTTTATCGTATTTTATCCATAGATTCGAAGGTTCATGGAGGAAGACAGAATGAAGAAAGAAAAATTCTTACGAATGGATCGTTTGAATGATGAACAAGTATCTATGCATTCGCTCACAAAAAATGGGACCAGCCCCCATTGCGTATTGGTACTTATTGGGTATAGAATAGATCTGCTTCTCTTTGTTCCCACGAACAGAATTGTTCAATTATTACCAACGGAACGGAATAAATATTAACCCTTGCTTCGGGATAATCCACTGAAAAGGTGAGGTCCATAGCATAGTCTTTTCCAATGCGATAAAGTTACATAGTGTCTATTTTTTCTTTGATAAAGGGGTATTTCCATGGGTTTACCTTGGTATCGTGTTCATACCGTCGTATTGAATGATCCCGGTCGGTTGCTTTCTGTCCATATAATGCATACAGCTCTAGTTTCTGGTTGGGCCGGTTCGATGGCTTTATACGAATTAGCAGTTTTTGATCCCTCTGACCCCGTTCTTGATCCAATGTGGAGACAAGGTATGTTCGTTATCCCTTTCATGACTCGTTTAGGAATAAACAATTCATGGGGTGGTTGGAGTATCACAGGAGGAACTATAACGAATCCGGGTATTTGGAGTTACGAAGGTGTGGCCGGGGCACATATTGTGTTTTCTGGCTTGTGCTTCTTAGCAGCTATCTGGCATTGGGTGTATTGGGACCTAGAAATATTCTGTGATGAACGTACGGGAAAACCCTCTTTGGATTTGCCCAAGATCTTTGGAATTCATTTATTTCTCTCAGGGGTGGCTTGCTTTGGGTTTGGCGCATTTCATGTAACAGGCTTGTATGGTCCTGGAATATGGGTGTCCGATCCTTATGGCCTAACCGGAAAAGTACAATCTGTAAATCCAGCGTGGGGCGCGGAAGGTTTTGATCCTTTTGTTCCGGGAGGAATAGCCTCTCATCATATTGCAGCGGGGACATTGGGCATATTAGCGGGTCTATTCCATCTTAGTGTCCGCCCGCCCCAACGTCTATACAAAGGATTACGTATGGGCAATATTGAAACGGTCCTTTCCAGTAGTATCGCTGCTGTCTTTTTTGCAGCTTTCGTTGTTGCTGGAACTATGTGGTATGGTTCAGCAACTACCCCGATCGAATTATTTGGTCCCACTCGTTATCAGTGGGATCAGGGATACTTCCAGCAAGAAATATATCGAAGGGTTGGTGCCGGGCTAGCCGAAAATCTGAGTTTGTCGGAAGCTTGGTCTAAAATTCCCGAAAAATTAGCTTTTTATGATTACATCGGTAATAATCCGGCGAAAGGGGGATTATTCAGAGCAGGCTCAATGGATAACGGGGATGGAATAGCTGTTGGATGGTTAGGACACCCCATCTTTAGAGATAAAGAAGGGCATGAGCTTTTTGTACGTCGTATGCCTACTTTTTTTGAAACATTTCCAGTAGTTTTGGTAGACGGAGACGGAATTGTGAGAGCCGATGTTCCTTTTAGAAGGGCAGAATCAAAGTATAGTGTCGAACAGGTAGGTGTAACTGTTGAGTTCTATGGTGGCGAACTCAATGGAGTCAGTTATAGTGATCCCGCTACTGTGAAAAAATATGCTAGACG